AAATTTAATAGAAAGTCTTTATCAATAGAGAAAAAACTTTCTTTTTTTTCAGAACCCCAAGAAGAAAAAATTAATTCAGAAGAAGAAATACAAATTTTCAAATTTTTATTTGATGTCGTTATAATTGATAATAATGATCAAACTCTTATAAAAAATTTTATTAATTTACATGAAATCAATAAAAAAGTTCCTCGATGGTCATACAAATTAACAAGTGAGTTGGAAGAATTGGAAGGCGAAACTGAAGAAAATGTACCAACGGAGCCTGGACTTCGTTCAAGAAAAGCAAAACGTGTAGTGGTTTTTACTGATAAAGAGCCACATAACGAGATTTATACTAATGTCAAAGATAATCAAAATTCTGATCAAAAAGATGAAATGGCTTTGATCCGTTATTCACAACAATCTGATTTTCGTCGAGAGATAATTAAAGGATCCATGCGTTCCCAAAGGCGTAAAACTGTTATTTGGGAATTTTTTCAAGCAAAAGCACATTCGCCCCTTTTTTTTGATAGAATAGATAAACTTTTTTTTTTTTCATTTGATATATGGGGGCTAAAAAAAAAAATTCTTAGAAATTTCATGTGGAAAAAAAAAAAAAAAATTGATAAAAAAGAAGAAGAACAATCAAAAATAGAAGAAAAAAGACGGATAGAAATTGCGGAAACTTGGGATAGCTTCCTATTTACTCAAATAATAAGAGGTTCTCTCTTAGTAACTCAATCTATTCTTAGAAAATATATTATATTACCTTTATTGATAATAATTAAAAATAGCATCCGTATGTTATTATTTCAATTTCCCGAGTGGTCTGAGGATTTAAAGGATTGGAAACGTGAAATGTATGTTAAATGTACTTATAATGGGGTTCAACTATCCGAAACAGAATTTCCAAAAAACTGGTTAACGGATGGTATTCAGATAAAAATCCTATTTCCGTTTTATCTTAAACCTTGGCATAAATCTAAATTTCAATCATCTCAGAAGGCTCGACTAAAAAAAACAAAAGGAGAAAAAAATGATTTTTGTTTTTTAACGGTTTGGGGACTGGAAACTGACCTACCTTTTGGTTCTCCCCAAAAAAAGCCTTCTTTTTTTGAACCTATTTTTAAAGAATTAAAAAAAAAAATCAAAAAATCCAAAACGAAGTCTTTTCTGGTTTTAAGAATTTTCAAAGAAAGAGCAACAATTTTCCTAAAAGTCGCAAAAGAAATAAAAAACTGGATTATCAAAAACTTTCTTTTTCTAAAAGGAAAAATAAAAAACCTTTCAAAACGAAATCGAATTCCATTAGTTGGCCTGAAAGAAATATATGAATTAAATGAAACTAAAAAAGATTCAATAATGAGTAATCAGATGATTCATGAACTATCTGTTCAAAAAAAATCTATAGAGTGGACAAATTCTTCACTCAGCGAAAACAAAATAAAAAATGTGATTGATAGAATAAAGACAATCAGAAATCAAACAGAAGAAATTTCAAAAGAAAAAGAAAAACTAACTAATAGTTGGAACAAACCGTGTTATGATTCTAAAATAATTGAGTCATCAAAAAAAAGTTGGCAGGCATTAAAAAGAAACAATACTCGATTAATTCGTAAATCTGTTTTTTTTATAAAATTTTGCGTTGAACAACTGTCTATAACTATTTTTCTAGGTATCATTAATATTCCAAGAATTACTACACAACTTTTTTTTGAATCAACAAAAAAAATTCTTGATAGATATATTTACAAGAATGACGATAATGGAGAAAAAATTAATAAAAAAAAAAATACCATTTATTTTATTTCGACTATAAAAAATTTCATATCCAATAAAAAAAAAATTAGTTATGACTTATGCTCTTTATCACAAGCATATGTATTTTATAAATTATCACAAATTCAAGTTAGTAACTTTTCTAAATTAAAGGCTGTTTTTGAATATAACATATACATAACATCCTTTTTTGTTAAGAATCAAATAAAGGGGCTTTTTCAAGAACAAGGAATCTTTCATTATGAATGGAAAGATAAAACCCTTTTAAATTCCGAAGTAAATCAATGGAAAAACTGGTTACGAAGTCATTCTCAATATAATTTACCTCAGATTGCATGGGCTAGATTAGTAACCCAAAAATGGAAAAAGAAAAGAAACCAAGACTCTCTCGTTCTAAATCCAAGTTTAACCAAAGTGGATTCATATGAAAAAAAAAATTTTGATAATTACAAAAAACAAAATTTTTTTGAGGCCAACTCGTTTTTCAATCCAAAACATAATTTAAAAAAGGATTCTATATATAATCTTTTTTGCTACAAATCTATTCATTCTACAGAAAAAATTTTTGATATGTCTATAGGCATTGCTCTAGATAATTGTTTAGTCTCTTGTTTTCTAGAAAAATATAATATTCGGGGTATAGGGGAAATTCGGCATAGAAAATATTTGGATTGGAGAATTCTCAACTTTTGGTTTAGAAAAAAAGTAAATATTGAGCCTGATACCAAGAGTAAAAAAAAATATATTAAGACTAAAGTTAAGAATTATCAAAGAATTGATAAAATAACTAAGACGGATCTTGCCAATAAAAAAAGTTTATTTTTTGATTGGATGGGAATGAATGACGAAATACTAAATAATCGTATAACAAATTTTGACTTTTTTTTCTTTCCAGAATTTTTCTTATTTTCTAGTACATATAAAACGAAACCGTGGGTCATACCAATTAAATTACTTCTTTTCAATTTTAATGAAACAAAAAATGTGAATAAACAGATCACTCTAAAGAAAAAAGGTTTTATACCATCAAATGAAAAAAAATCCCTTCGATTTTATAATCTAAATAAAGAAGAAAACGAATCGGCAGGTCAACAAGAGTTTGAATTAGATAAAGAAACAAAAAGAAATACGGAATCAGCTCTATCAAACCAAGAAAAAAATATTGAAAAAAATTATGCAGAATCGAAGATAAAAAAACGTAAAAATAAAAAACAACTAAAAAGCAATACCGAAGCGGAACTTGATTTATTTCTCAAAAGGTATTCGCGTTTTCAATTGCGATGGAATTGTTTTTTTAATCAAAAAATTCTCAATAATGTAAAAGTATACTGTCTCTTGGTTAGACTAAAAAATCCAAACGAGATAGCGATATCTTCTATTGAAAGAGGAGAGATGAGCCTAGATATTCTAATGATTGAGAAGAATTTAACTTTTGCAAAATTAATGAAAAAAGGAATATTGATTATTGAACCTGTCCGTTTGTCTGTAAAAAACGACGGACAACTTATTATATATAGAACCATAGGGATTTCATTGGTTCATAAAAATAAATACAAAATAAGTAAAAGATCAAAAAAAAAAAGCTATATTGATAAAAAAAATAATTATGATTTCTTTGTCCCTGAAAATATTCTATCCCCTAAACGACGTAGAGAATTTAGAATTCTAATTTGTTTCAACTTAAAAAAAAAAAATGCGAGGGATAGAAATTCAAGATTTGATACGAATATTAAAAACTTGACCACAGTTTTGTATAAAAAGAAAGATCTTGATAAGGATAAAAATAACCTAATTAAATTAAAATCCTTTCTTTGGCCCAATTTTCGATTAGAAGATTTAGCTTGTATGAATCGCTATTGGTTTAATACTACTAACGGAAATCATTTCAGTATGATAAGAATACATATGTATACCCGATTTCAAATTCATTAATGATAGATCCTTTTTACTATATTTTTACTATATATAATATATAAGTTACGGTAAATTGTATGCACAAATATGAGGGATTGTTTTAAATTCAATCTTTATACGTGAGATTCATTTAATTAATAACAGAGATACTAATCAGAGCAGATCCATAAATAAATTAACAGAATCCTCCTTTTTTAGATCGAAATTTAGACTTTTTTTAATTAAGAATTAAGAAGTTGATAATTAAATTCGGATCCTTGTACAAAAAAAAACTACCATTATTATTACTGATCAGTAAAATTCATATCTTTCAATTCATATTAAAAAGGGAAGGATTTCTTTTTATGATAAAAAATACATTCATTTCATTTCAAGAAAAAAAAGAAGAAAGCAGGGGATCCGTTGAATTTCAAGTATTCAGTTTCACTAATAAGATACGAAGACTTACTTCACATTTGGAATTGCACAGAAAAGATTATTTATCTCAGAGGGGTCTACGAAAAATTCTGGGAAAACGTCAACGACTGCTGGCTTATTTGTCAAAAAAAAATAGAGTACGTTATAAAGAATTAATTAATCAGTTGAATATTCGGGAATTAAAAACTCGTTAAATTCCAAAATTATGAATTAGTGAATTTTTTAGATCTTTAATTTTTTAATAAACTTCTTTTTCAGCAATCTAATTCATGCCAGAACGAATCAAGGAAAAACTTATGAAGAGACCAGTTACAGGAAAAGATCTTATGATAGTCAATATGGGACCTCACCACCCATCCATGCATGGTGTTCTTCGCTTAATTGTTACTCTAGATGGTGAGGATGTTGTTGACTGTGAACCCATATTGGGTTATTTACACAGAGGAATGGAAAAAATTGCAGAAAACCGAGCAATTATACAATATTTACCTTATGTAACGCGGTGGGATTATTTAGCTACTATGTTTACAGAAGCAATAACAGTAAATGGACCAGAACAATTGGGAAATATTCAAGTTCCTAAAAGGGCCAGCTATATCAGAGTAATTATGTTGGAATTGAGTCGTATAGCTTCTCATCTGTTATGGCTTGGCCCTTTTATGGCAGATATTGGGGCACAGACTCCCTTTTTCTATATTTTCAGAGAACGAGAATTTGTATATGATCTATTCGAAGCTGCCACCGGTATGAGAATGATGCATAATTTTTTTCGTATTGGAGGAATAGCGGCTGATTTACCTTATGGTTGGATAGATAAATGCTTGGATTTTTGTGATTATTTTTTAACAGAGGTTGTTGAATATCAAAAACTGATTACACGAAATCCTATTTTTTTAGAACGAGTTGAAGGCGTTGGGATTATTGGTGGGGAAGAAGCAATAAATTGGGGTTTATCCGGACCAATGCTACGCGCATCCGGAATACCATGGGATCTTCGTAAAGTTGATCGTTATGAGTCTTACGATGAATTTGAATGGGAAATTCAGTGGCAAAAACAAGGAGATTCATTAGCTCGTTATTTAGTACGACTTAGCGAAATGACAGAATCCATCAAAATTATTCAACAGGCTCTGGAAGGACTTCCGGGGGGTCCCTATGAGAATTTAGAAAGCAGAGGCTTTGATAAAAAAAGTAATCCAGAGTGGAATGATTTTGAATATCGATTCATTAGTAAAAAACCTTCCCCTACTTTTGAATTATCGAAACAAGAGCTTTATGTAAGAGTTGAAGCTCCAAAAGGGGAATTGGGAATTTTTCTCATAGGAGATCAAAGTGGTTTTCCTTGGAGATGGAAAATCCGACCGCCGGGTTTTATTAATTTGCAAATTCTTCCTGAACTAGTTAAAAGAATGAAATTGGCTGATATTATGACGATACTCGGTAGCATAGATATAATTATGGGAGAAGTTGATCGTTAAAATGATAATTTATGCAACAGAAGTACAAACTATAAATTCTTTTGTTAGATTGGAATCTTTAAAAGAGGTCTATGGACTCATATGGATATTTGTCCCTATATTTTCTCTTGTATTGGGAATCATAACAGGTGTACTAGTAATTGTGTGGTTAGAAAGAGAAATATCTGCAGGGATACAACAACGTATTGGACCTGAATACGCCGGCCCGTTGGGAATTCTTCAAGCTCTAGCCGACGGGACAAAACTACTTTTCAAAGAAGATCTTCGTCCATCTAGGGGAAATACTCCTTTATTTAGTATTGGACCATCTATAGCAGTTATCTCTATTTTACTAAGTTATTCAGTAATTCCCTTTAGCAATCACCTTGTTTTAGCGGATCTCAATATCGGTATTTTTTTATGGATTGCCATCTCAAGTATTGCTCCGATTGGACTTCTTATGTCAGGGTATGGATCAAACAATAAATATTCTTTTTTAGGTGGTCTGCGAGCTGCTGCCCAAGCGATTAGTTATGAAATACCATTAACTCTATGTGTTTTATCAATATCTCTACGTGCGATTCGTTGAAACATAAACATTTATTTTGACTATTCCGTTTCTTCTAGACGAATAAGTTAAAAAACGGAATATATATATATATATATATTTATCTTTCGGGTTAATCTTAATAAAAGGAATTTGATAGTTATATATGAGTGAAAAAAAACTGCTCAGAAATTAGCAGTAAAAAGAAAAATTGAGTCTCATTTCCTATGTACAAAGGTTAAACGGAAATAAACATAAGCGTAAGAATCGCTTTACCCCAAGATTGGTTGATTAATCATCCTGGCTTGAAGCGGGTTAAAAAAAATATTAACCGTATGACGTTTTCACTATCAGTTATATAAATTACCATACATGTATTACAAAGTGAGCGGCAATTAGGTAAAAACACGTGGATGGTTAGAAACACCAAAATACACAAAGAATTTGTAATAGAGATTAACCAAATTGAAAACGCTATTTATACATAACATAAGATAACAAAAAAAGAAGGTTAATTGGGGCTTGAAATTAGTAGAAATGATCAGGCAGTACTCCCCAAGATTCCGATTCAGAGTATGCTCCCATCCACCGATAAATGTAATGACTATCAGAAACGAAATAATCCTTTATTTTTTAAGTCCACCGACTTTTTTTCTAAAAAAGAAAGAAGAATAGGAACGAAACAAGGATATTTATTTTGATATATTTCGAAAAGAAAATAGAATTTCTATCATGAATAATAAACTAATAGGATGTCTAATTCTTTTTCGTAATTGAAAACCACGACGGGCTGAAATACCTAGTTTTTTTACAAGGAGTGTTTTATTAAAGGATTAAGTTATTACTCAACAAATAGAAATGAAAATTTGTAAAGGATGAGATGAATTCCGAAGCGCGTTTTTTATTCTTAGAATTTGAGCAGACAGAATTCCATTGGTATAATTCGGGACCCCAGATATATTTCTATTTAATCTATTTTAGAACACATCATATCCATCTAAATAATACTAATCTGGTCCTTAGATTTATTTATGGCCCCCGAGGAGCCGTATGAGGCGAAGACCTCATGTACGGTTTTGTAATAGCGGTGAGAATAGTAATGTTATCACCGACTAGGATTATCTAACAGTTTAAGTACAGTTGATATAGTTGAGGCACAATCAAAATATGGTTTTTGGGGATGGAATTTATGGCGTCAACCTATAGGTTTTATCATTTTTCTAATTTCTTCCCTAGCAGAATGCGAGAGATTACCTTTTGATTTACCAGAAGCGGAAGAAGAATTAATAGCAGGTTATCAAACTGAATATTCCGGTATCAAATTTGGTTTATTTTACGTTGCTTCTTATCTAAATCTATTAATTTCCTCATTATTTGTAACAGTTCTATACTTAGGCGGTTGGAATATTTCTATTCCGTATATATCTATTCTGGAGCTATTTGAAAGGGATCAAATTTTTGGAACAACAATTGGTATCTTTATTACATTAGCTAAAACTTATTTGTTCTTGTTCATTTCTATCGCAACCAGATGGACTTTACCTAGGCTAAGAATGGATCAACTATTAAATCTTGGGTGGAAATTTCTTTTACCAATTTCCCTTGGTAATCTATTATTAACAACTTCTTTCCAACTCTTTTCACTCTAAATTGAAAATGAATCCAACAGATTCATTACTTGTTTTAAACAAGAGAAAGAAACAAAGATCAAATTATTCATAGATAATTACAATATGCTTCCTATGATAACCGGGTTCATGAATTATGGTCAACAAACCCTACGAGCTGCAAGGTATATTGGTCAGGGTTTCATGATTACCTTATCCCACACAAATCGTTTACCTGTAACTATTCAATATCCCTATGAAAAATTAATAACATCAGAACGTTTCCGCGGTCGAATCCATTTCGAATTTGATAAATGCATTGCTTGTGAAGTATGTGTTCGAGTATGTCCTATAGATCTGCCTGTTGTTGATTGGAAATTGGAAACCAATATTCGAAAAAAACGATTGCTTAATTACAGTATTGATTTTGGAATTTGTATATTTTGTGGTAATTGTGTTGAGTATTGTCCAACAAATTGTTTGTCAATGACTGAAGAATATGAATTTTCAACTTATGATCGTCACGAGTTGAATTATAATCAAATAGCTTTGGGTCGTTTACCAATGTCAGTAATTGACGATTACACTATTCGAACAATTTTGAATTCACCTCAAACAAAAAAAGGGTAAACCCATAAATTTTATTAAAAAAAGAATGCAAAACTTTTGAATTATATAAAGAATTTAATTAAAAACTTGTATTTATAGAATAATATTAAGTATTAAGGCTCATATATTTAATATAATATATTCGTAATTACTTTCTTGAAATATATAGGTTGAAAATATTAGAATAAAAAAAGTGAAACTGTCTAATAATTGTATCTACATCAATTCATATCCATTAGATTCTAATTTCACTCTATTAGAAACATATTAAAAACTAATTCCCCGGTTAAATTAATAAGGTCATGAAAAGGATTTCGATTTTTTCTTTTTTTAATAATATAATGGATTTGCCTGGACCAATACATGATTTTCTTTTAGTTTTTCTGGGATCCGGTCTTCTAGTAGGAGGTCTGGGAGTGGTATTACTTCCTAACCCAATATTTTCAGCCTTTTCCTTAGGATTTGTTCTTGTTTGTATATCTTTATTGTATATTCTAGCAAATTCCCATTTTGTAGCTGCTGCACAACTCCTTATTTACGTGGGGGCCATAAATGTTTTAATCATATTTGCTGTGATGTTCATGAATGATTCAGAATATTCTACAGATTTCAATCTGTGGACTGTTGGGAATGGGATTACTTCATTGGTTTGTACAACTATTCTTTTTTCATTAATTTCTACTATTCTCGATACGTCATGGTACGGGGTTATTTGGACTACAAGATTAAACCAGATTTTAGAGCAAGATTTAATAAGTAATAGTCAACAAATAGGAATTCATTTATCAACAGATTTTTTTCTTCCATTTGAACTCATTTCCATAATTCTTTTAGTTGCTTTGATAGGTGCAATTTCTGTGGCTCGTCAATAAAAAAGGGTTCTAATTAGTAAAGACCAAAGAAAACTTTGTGTTTGTGTATGTTATGAAATTTTTTTCCTAATATAGTTTTTATTCGTACTTTGTTGTTATATTCTAGTTGATTGAATCCGGTGAATTGTTTTTATTATTCATATTGAAATGAATCAAAATTGATAAGGAGTTGCTCAATGATACTCGAACATGTACTTGTTTTGAGTGCCTATTTATTTTTGATTGGTCTTTATGGATTGATCACGAGTCGAAATATGGTTAGGGCTCTTATGTGCCTTGAACTTATACTCAATGCAGTTAATATGAATTTCGTAACATTTTCTGATTTTTTTGATAATTCCCAACTAAAAGGGGATATTTTCTGCATTTTTGTTATAGCAATTGCAGCCGCTGAAGCAGCTATTGGATTAGCTATAGTCTCTTCAATTTATCGTAACAGAAAATCAACTCGCATCAACCAATCGACCTTATTAAATAAGTAGCATAAATAAAAAAATTATAGGTTGAAATTTGCATATATGATAGGTTATGACTTACTAGATTATATTTGTGAAAATCTAAGAAATCAAAGTATTTTAGCCCCATTTTTTATCAATTGAGCCAGAATTCATTAAAAAAATTCTATTAAAGGAAATTATTGCTTCATCTAGTATTTTAATATATCATTTAGTTATAAGTTTACTAGATTGAAAATTTATGACATTCAAAAAACTATAGATCCTATGTCACATTCAGTAAAAATTTATGATACCTGTATAGGATGTACTCAGTGTGTCCGAGCATGCCCTACAGACGTATTAGAAATGATACCTTGGGATGGATGTAAAGCTAAGCAAATAGCTTCTGCTCCAAGAACCGAGGATTGTGTTGGTTGTAAGAGATGTGAATCTGCCTGTCCAACGGATTTTTTGAGCGTTCGAGTTTATTTATGGCATGAAACAACTCGAAGCATGGGTCTAGCTTATTGATACGTTACCGAAAACCTCATTTGAATAAATTTGGAATACATTTTATTTTTTTTTTATTGACAAGTACTCGTACTCAAAAAAGTTCAATTATATTTTTTTATTTATATATTTTTTTTGAGTACGCGTTCTTTGGACCTGGTGTATCTTGTCTTTACCACGAATGATTTTCCTTGGTTAACAATAATTGTTGTTTTTCCAATATCTGCCGGTTCGTTAATGTTATTTCTCCCGCATAGGGGAAATAAAGTCAATAAATGGTATACTATATGCATTTGTATCTTAGAACTTCTTCTAACGACCTACGCTTTTTGTTATAATTTTAAAATGGACGATCCATTAATTCAACTGTCCGAAGATTATAAATGGATCAATTTTTTTGATTTTTATTGGAGACTGGGAATAGATGGACTTTCTATAGGAACGATTTTACTGACGGGATTTATTACTACTTTAGCTACTTTAGCGGCTTTTCCAGTTACTCGGGATTCCCGATTATTCCATTTCTTGATGTTAGCAATGTACAGCGGTCAAATAGGATCATTTTCTTCTCGGGATATTTTACTTTTTTTCATCATGTGGGAATTAGAATTAATTCCCGTTTATCTCCTTTTATCCATGTGGGGTGGAAAGAAACGTCTGTATTCAGCTACAAAATTTATTTTATACACTGCAGGAAGTTCTATTTTTTTATTAATAGGAGTTTTAGGTATAAGTTTATATGGTTCGAACGAACCAACATTAAATTTAGAACTATTAGCTAATCAATCCTATCCTGTCACACTCGAAATACTATTTTATATTGGATTTCTTATTGCTTTTGCCGTTAAATCACCGATTATACCTTTACATACTTGGTTACCTGACACCCACGGCGAGGCACATTACAGTACCTGTATGCTTCTCGCTGGAATTTTATTAAAAATGGGAGCATACGGGTTGGTTCGAATCAATATGGAATTATTACCTCACGCTCATTCTATGTTTTCTCCTTGGTTGATGGTAGTCGGTACAATCCAAATAATTTATGCAGCTTCAACATCTCTCGGTCAACGTAATTTAAAAAAGAGAATAGCCTATTCTTCTGTATCTCATATGGGTTTTATAATTATAGGTATTGGTTCTATAACGGATCCTGGGCTTAATGGAGCTATTTTACAAATAATCTCTCATGGATTTATTGGCGCTGCACTTTTTTTCTTGGCAGGAACGAGTTATGATAGAATCCGGCTTGTTTATCTTGATGAAATGGGTGGAATGGCTATCTCCATTCCAAAGATATTTACAATGTTCACTATCTTATCGATGGCTTCCCTTGCATTACCGGGCATGAGTGGTTTTGTTGCGGAATTAATCGTTTTTTTTGGAATAATTACCAGCCAAAAATATTTCTTAATTTCAAAAATTTTAATTATTTTTGTAATGGCAATTGGAATGATATTAACTCCTATATATTTATTATCTATGTCACGCCAAATGTTCTATGGATACAAGTTAATTAATGCCAAAAACTTGTCTTTTTTTGATTCTGGACCCCGAGAGTTATTTCTTTCAATCTCGATTCTTCTACCCATAATTGGTATTGGGATTTATCCTGATTTTGTGCTCTCATTAGCAAGTGACAAGGTCGAATCCATTTTATCTAATTATTTTTATGGATAGTTTTCAGGAAATAAAAAAAAACAGTAAATTGAATTATAATAATAAGTCTTTGGTTTTTGTATTATGAGAACCTTTTGAATCATTGTACTACTTGATTCAAAAGGTTCTTGATGATTTACTACTAAAACTAAATTAGATTTCTTAACTTATATGAAGTTATATATAGATGCTATTCTTTTTTATTTAGATTCTTTTCTTTTTTGGTTAATGTTTTAGTTAATTCGATGTAAATGAACCATAACTATGTAAACCTATTCCTAAAAGATTGACGCCAAAATAGCATATCCAAATTAAAAGAAAGCCTATCGAAGCCACAATTGCAGAATTTATACCTCGAACATTCCTATTTGTTTTAATATGTAAATAAATTGCGAATACGGTCCAAGTAATAAATGCCCAGGTTTCTTTTGGATCCCAATTCCAATATGAACCCCATGTTTCATTAGCCCATACAGCGCCTGAAAGAATGCCGACGGTTAAAAAGATAAATCCAAGACTAATAATACGAAAACTCCAATAATCTAATTGTTCAATCAATTGATACCTATAATAATTTCTAGAAAAACTAAAATTAATGTTTTGTTGTAGTAAAATAGAATTTCTTTCGTTTATGTAGTAAAGTACATCAAAAGAAAATAATTCATTTAATAAAAATTTTTTTTTTATATTCTTTTTCCAAAAAGTAGATCCTACTTTGCGAAATGTAATGACTAGAAGAGCTATTGATAATAATGATCCGCATAACAGAGCGCCATAGCCTAATATCATCATACTTACGTGCATCATTAACCACTGGGACTGTAGAGCTGGTACTAATATTGCAGACTGAGGCATTTTGTTTAAAAGACCTGAAGTAGCAAAACCCTGAATAAAAATAGCACTTGGCGCAGTTATTGCGTTTAAGTTATTTTTTTGTTTTTTATTAAAATAGGAAACCATATGAATAATTGAAAAAGCCCATGAAAGAAAAATTAATGATTCATATAAATTGCTTAATGGAAAATGTCCTGAATAAATCCAACGCGTGAATAATAATCCTGTTATACCAAAAAACGTAATTACGATTCCTTTATCTGATGAATCAAAAAATCCTATGATTTCATCTAAATTAACTAATAAAGTTAAAAAATAAATTGTTAGTACAATTGAAACGACCGAAAAAGATATATGAGTTAATATATGCTCTAAAATTGAAAAAATCATAAAAAATTTGTTAAAAATTAATAAATTAATACTAGGTTTTACCCGATTTTAGAAAAAAAGTCGGGTATTAATTTGATTATAAAACTTATAATATCTCTTTTATAAGATCTTATGCCGCTACTCGGACTCGAACCGAGATGCTCTAGCACTGCTTCCTAAGAGCAGCGTGTCTACCAATTTCACCATAGCGGCAACTTGTTCAAAACAATACTAACAAGTTTTTACTCAATTGTCGAGATTCAATTTTAAATAAAGAAGCCAATTCAATGGAATTTACAATTGATTTCATTAATAAAAAAAACGCTTTTTCTAAAAATTAAAACTTCTCCAAAATCCTTAGAAATTTTAAATAAAATAAGATTTGCCTAAGTTGCTCAAGAGAAATGAAAAAAAAATAATTATCAAAATATCTATTTTCATGCATCTTTTTATATTGTACAAACATAAGATTTTTTGATCACTTAAAAAGAATATAATATATTATTACTTATTATTATTATCTAATATTCACTTATTGTGGATAGATGCTTTTATAACTTTGATTCCAAGTAAAGAATAGAAGAATTCAGAGAAATAATAATTCCTATAAGGTATAAAGTGAAAAATTTTTCACTTAAATTAATTAATTTCAAGAACCTATTGATTTCGCTTAAAGATCTTGTATTTCCTCGTTAAGAGGAAATACAAGATCTTTATTTATTATTTTAGTGGTGGGGAAAATAAGAATCCCCCGTTTTGGAAATATAAAAAATAGGAACCTTTCTTTTTTATCTATATATTATCTTTTCTTTTTTTTTTTTTCTCTTTTGGTTCCTATTTTTTTATATGTATTCTAAAAAATTTGTTTTTTTTTTAAGTTAGGCTAATTCTAATTATTCTAGTGTTTTTTATTTATTTTGTTGTACAAAAAAACTTTTTGAATTACCTGTGGAAAGCGATTTCCCTAAGGAAAAAGCTTTCAACGATGTCCAATATCCCTTCCTTTTCCAAATTTTTTTACGAATACGCTTTTTCGAGATAGAAGTACGTTTTTTTGGAACTGCCATTCAAAAATGAAAAAAGTTTTTCAGTGGTATAATTGGATGTCAAAGACATTTATTATTCTATTCTTTCGTACTCCATATCGAGTGATTTTTTTCTTTCAAATTTTATTATATATTATTTTTAAAACAAAACAGACATTCAAAAGTTTAAAACCCAACTGTTTTTTAACTTTTTATTTTTTTATTTTTTGTATTTAACGTTTGAAATCCGTATGAGAGTGCTCATTTAATTAATCTATACTGATAGATTATATTATAAAAAAATTATTAAATTTCTTCACTTCATATGTAAAAAAAAATATCGATTATAATAATATTAAAAAAAAAAAAAACTCATTTAGTGTACTGGAAGACAATCACTAAATTCAATAATTAAAATTCATTCCTTAATAATTCTAAATAATCAAACTCAAATAACTTTTTTCGGTAAAGTTTTTTTATTATATAATTAATATTAAGTATTTTTTTTTTTAATCTTTGTTCTATTCTTAATATATGTATATAAATTATTGTAATACGGAATTATAATTCACTTTTTCTGTATCTGCATAAAATCAAAATTTTATTTAGTAGTAAAAAAAAAAAAAAAAAAGAAAAATCGTTTTTGTGACAGTAACTTAGTAATATTATTTAATCACTTCTAATTTTTTGATTTGAATATATATTTCTTTTCAAAGGTTTATGAAGGATTATACTAATTCGAAAAAAAAAAATTTCTATTTAGGTTTGAAATCACATGCTTTTGTATTGTCCCCTTTGAAAAAAAATATATATATACAAACCAGTGAATAAGAAATAATAAATTTAAGAATAAAATAAAAAGGGTTTTTTATTTTATGGAACATACATATCAATATTCATGGATCATCCCTTTCATACCACTTCCAGTACCTATTTTACTAGGAGTTGGACTTCTACTTTTTCCGACAGCAACAAAAAACCT